GCACTGGACGTTCCCAAAACGGGTACTGTCGGGTCAATTAGGGAATTGAGATAATGAAAATCATTTTCTATTTTATTTTTTAGTTGAAATTTTAGGTGGTTCTCGAAAAAAGATAGCGAAAAAAATTATCCCTAGAGTCGATACTAAAAGGAATGTATAAACCAATGCTTCCATAAATTCGATCGTGGTTTACAATTATAACTTCCCTACCTATTTGTTTTTTATTATTCTATTTTCTTTTTAGAACACATCATCTTGAAATGAAAGAGTGAGAATAAAAGAAGCGGTAATTCAAACTTACTCTGTATGTAAACCCCCGCAAAAAAGAAAATAGAGGAAAAATCCCAAAGTAGTCTTGTATCAGACCACCTGTCGTTTTGTAGTTGGATCTCCAAGCTTTTGGAATGCGCCAAACTCTACTTGAGTATCCAAATCTGGATCAATACCAGCAAAAACATCTCTGAACAAGGTTCTAGCACCATGCCAAATGTGTCCGAAGAAGAAGAGCAAAGCAAATGAAGCATGCCCAAAAGTAAACCAACCCCTTGGACTGCTACGAAAAACACCATCGGATTTCAAAGTCGCACGGTCTAATTCAAAAATTTCACCCAACTGAGCGCGTCTAGCATATTTTTTAACAGTAGCAGGATCACTATAATTGACTCCATTTAGTTCGCCACCGTAGAACTCAACGGTTACACCTACTTGTTCAACACTATACTTCGATTCTGCTCTTCTAAAAGGAACATCGGCTCTGACAATTCCGTCACCATCTACCAAAACGACCGGAAAGGTTTCAAAAAAAGTAGGCATACGACGTACAAAAAGCTCACGCCCTTCTTTATCTCTAAAGATAGGGTGTCCTAACCAACCAACCGCTATCCCATCTCCATTATCCATGGATCCTGCCCTGAATAATCCCCCCTTTGCCGGATTATTGCCAATATAATCATAAAAAGCTAATTTTTCGGGAATTTTAGACCAGGCTTCTGAGAAACTTAGATTTTCTGATAGACCGGTACTAACTCGTCGATATATCTCTTGCTGAAAGTAACCCTGGTCCCATTGATAACGAGTGGGCCCAAACAATTCGATGGGAGTAGTTGCCGACCCATACCACATAGTTCCAGCAACAACAAAAGCTGCAAAAAATACAGCCGCGATACTGCTAGAGAGTACGGTTTCAATATTCCCCATACGCAATCCTTTATATATACGTTGTGGCGGTCGTACGCTAAGATGGAATAGGCCCGCTAATATGCCCAACGTACCGGCTGCAATATGATGAGAAGCTATTCCTCCCGCAACAAAAGGGTCAAAACCTTCCACGCCCCACGCCGGATTTACAGGTTGTACTGTTCCGGTTAGTCCATAAGGATCGGACACCCATATTCCAGGACCGTATAAGCCCGTGACATGAAATGCACCAAAACCAAAGCAAGCCACCCCGGAGAGAAATAAATGAATTCCAAAGATCTTAGGCAAATCCAAAGAGGGTTTTCCTGTACGTTCATCAGAAAATATTTCTAGATCCCAATAGACCCAATGCCAGATAGCTGCCAAAAAGCATAAGCCAGAAAACATAATATGTGCCCCAGCTACACCCTCGTAACTCCAAATACCCGGATTCGTTGCAGTCCCCCCTGTAATACTCCAACCTCCCCAGGAATTGGTTATTCCTAAACGAGTCATGAAGGGTATAACGAACATTCCCTGTCTCCACATTGGATCAAGAACAGGGTCAGAAGGGTCAAAAACGGCTAATTCATACAAAGCCATTGAGCCCGCCCAACCAGCAACCAGAGCTGTATGCATTATATGAACGGAAAGCAACCGGCCGGGATCATTCAATACAACAGTATGAACACGATACCAAGGCAAACCCATGGAAAATACCCCTTTCTCAAAGAAAAATAGACACTAACTAACTTTATTGCATTGGAAAAGACTATACTCGGACTATCCTATAGACCTCCTTCTTAAGTGGATTATTTCCTAACAAGAGTTAGGTTATATTCTATTCTGTTCGTAGGAAAAAAGAGAAGCAGATTTATTCTATACTCGATAAGCACCAATATGCAATGGGGGTTGATACCATTTTCTATGAGTAAATGCGTCTATCTGTATTTATCATTAGAAGGGACTATTTGTCTATCTTTCCTACTGTATAGACAGTATAGATTGGAAAAAAAAATACGATAAAGACAATATTATAACGACAACAATTCTTACGTTTCCACATCAAAGTGAAAGATAATATTCCGCGTTTTCCTTTCCATTATGCCTGTTGGTGTTCCACAACTATCTTTCCTAATTCCTGGAACAAAGGAAACAGAAGACGAAGACGACAAGAAGGATGACTCTTGGGTTGACCTATAGTGCGACTTGTCAGATATATTGGGTCCTATGGGATTTCCCCGTTCTCTCCCCTAATCGAGATATCCTTTCTTTCGCCCAAGCAAAATAAATGGAATCATCCAAAAAGTGGAGCGTGAAATCCATTGTTGGGGGATTCAGAGTACTATTTTCAATTAGAAAAATTTATGGTTGACTTTGGTTGGACTCAAAAAATGAAGTATCCAGACTCCGCTTAGAAAAAAACCCAATTTGAAATAGATCTATGATTACGACGTGTATCATAAAGGATTCTCGGTTCTTATTTGGAAAGTCATAACAAAAAGAAATGGTGACGACAAGATTTGTCCTATATGCACAAAAAGGGGGGCGTATCTTTACCCGGAGTAGAGCATAAACCTAAAAACATAAAAGAGACCCATTCAGGAACAAGAAAATCCCATCGTGATTTGAATTGAATCTCGATGAAACAATATATCAATGAGAAGTTAATTCAATAAGTTTTTTGACTTATTTTTAGTTTAGAAGGAAGAAATAAGTCAATTTTTTTATTGAAAAATCTAAAAAAAGCCCTTTCGTTCCAAGTTGGAAAAACCTGCTTTTGATAGAAAAAAGCATAGAAAAAAAAAGAAAGAGCACTGGAATCTATACATTGATTCTTTTCTTGAACCGTATGCATCAAAAGGTGCATGTACGGTTCGTAAGGGAACCAATTTGACCCTAATCAACCGACTTTCTCACCAACGATTCCTTTTTGTGGGCGATGATATTGATCCCGAGTCCGCGAATCATGCTGTAGGGCTTATAACAATTTACGGTATCGAGAATAAGGAAGAAATTATTCATTGTTATATAAACTCCAATGGCGGATCGGCAATAGGTGGGCTGGCTATTTTTGCTTCTGTAACAACAGGGATCGCACCGGTCCATACAATATGCGTAGGAACTGCCATATCCATGGCATCTTTTATATTGTCTGGAGGAGTAAGTACCAAACGTCTAGCATTCCCTCACGCTCGGCGCCAATGAGGTTTTTTATTTGAGAGAAAAAAGAAAACTATGCCTTCGCCATATGAACATTAAGTAATAATAGCATGGCACTTCGAATTCGATATGAAAAATTTTTGTATTGGTTTTTTTTTTCAAAAAAATTTGATTAGGTATCGAGAGAGTAGTATGAGATAAAAGGTATTTCCGATTTTGTTTTATCTACCGGAAGTCCAGTTTAGCGTCACAAACTTTTTTGTTTTCACACCGAAGGGCTCTTAAATTAAGTTCTAAAAAAAGAGTGCGAAAAAACAAGATTTTTCCTTTTTTAGTTGGATCAAAAAGAAACTTTGGGATTGCTCAATCAAAAAAAAAGAATCCATTTGAAAATAGAAAGCAACGGAGCCATCATAGTATTTTTTAACAACCGCGAAAAGAAGGGTGGCAATTTGATCTTTTATTTAACCGCCTGGGGCTGATAGATTCTAGTTTTATCTTTCTGGAATCGAAAGTCAGAGCCAATTTAGCTGTAGAGCCGTATGCAATGTACAAAAAATGATGCCCGTACGGTTATGGAATTCTATCTTTTTTCCTATTTAGTCTTTATCTTTACTTTTCTGTTCGTTTCATCACACCAGATAGAGAGATAGAGAAACCTTCTATCATCAGGGTAATGATCCATCAGCCTGTTAGTTCTTATTTGGACGGCGACCTGGGAATAAGTGCCCTGGACCTAAAACAGATATTGTCGATCCGCGCCTCAGTAATATATGGGTATCACGCAACGACGAAGCAACCTCCTTGGATTATAGCTATCGACCTGGAGAGAGACGTCTTTATGACACCAGAAGAAGCCGTAGCTTACGGAATTGTCGATGTTGTAGGATTCAAAATTGAAATCTAGCCTTTTTTTTTTTATGTATTTTTTTTTTTTTGAATAAAAAACTAGTGAAGATTATAGAACATAATGATTCATATAGTACGATTTGAATGCAAAAATGGATTTTGCGGAAAATGGATGGGCATTCTACTTCCGAATTTTATTCAAACTCTCTCTATATAATAGATAGAAAAAATTAGAAAAAAGATAGAAAAAATTAGAAAAATTCAGAATAATCCGGTTAGGATCAATCTAAACCAGCCCATGAGATATATTATATGATTCAACATGCCAACTATTAAACAACTTATTAGAAATACAAGACAGCCAATTCGAAATGTCACGAAATCCCCCGCTCTTCGGGGATGTCCTCAGCGCCGAGGAACATGTACTAGGGTGTATGTGCGACTCGTTTAGATCATGAGCTAAAGCAAGAAAATCGCTTTTCAGTATAAATGATCGGTACCGTAAATAGGATCGAATGGAAGATAGAACTCCATTCACTATTAAAATGCAAAATAAGCCAATGGATCCCTTTATTGTGTATGAAGTTTATGGTTTTATTTGGTGAAAATCCAATCACCTGAATTAAAGATGAGAGGAAATTCTCCATTGGTAGCAAATGCTTATCCATTAAGCGGAGAAAATCTTATGAAAATAATAAAAGCATAAAAATAAAGTTCCCACTCGGTCAAGAACGGACTACGAGGGTCAGCTACCAAGCTAACTTTCCTAATGAAATACCGTTACTGTATAGGTGGGTCTGATTGTGAAAGACCTATTACTGGATAATTCGTGGGTAGAGCCAAAGAGTGTGGTGTGAACTATACAAGTTGCAAGTTACCTATAGATTCCATGAAGTAAAGGCTCCGGTGTATAGAGAAGACCTCACCGTTTAAGAAATAACCATAGAAACGACGGAACCCACCTTTTTCCATTTCGAATTTATATTTCTTTTTTTTTTTTTTTTTACACCTAGCAAAAGATCATTTCTTACTTCTTTCCTATTTCGCAGTAAAATAACTAATAAAGAAAAAAGGTGGTCGGGAAGGTTAGAGTAGCTAAAGCCATTGGAATTTCTATTTTATACATTGGAAAAATCCCTTTACTTATTAATAGACCAAAAGAATAACTGAAAAAAAAAAAGAAATCCATTAGTTATTTGTCAAAGTTTTTTTATTCAATGATCAGACTGAAACGCGGATATATAGCTCAAAGACGTAGAAAAAAAACTCGTTCATCTGCCTCAAGCTTTCGAGGGGCTCATTCAAAACTTACTCGAACTATTTCTCAACAGCAAATAAGAGCTTTGGTTTCGGCTCATCGAGATAGGGATAACCAAAAGAGAAATTTTCGCTGTTTGTGGATCACTCGAATAAACGCAAAAATTCGAGAAAAGGGAGCATGCTATAGTCAATTTATACATGATTTATACAAACGACAGTTGCTTCTTAATCGTAAAATACTGGCCCAAATAGCTGTATCAAATAGGAATTGTGTTTATATGCTTCCGAACGAAATCATAAAATAATAAGATCGTAAAGAATACGAGATTATTAATCTATTAATCTAATAATCTAAAGGGAGTTCCCCGGAGAATGAACTCCGGGAAGGTGGAATCGAAGTGACTCAGAGAAAAGATACTAAAGTAGTCAAAATGAATGAACACATTAAAAAAATATTTTTTTTGTTCGATTCGTTTTTTTCTTACGACACGATACTAAAATCTGGATTGTCGGATTTGTCGAACAAAACACCAACTCTCGTTTAAGTTCGGATTTGAATTCTGATTCAAATGAACAAAGAATAAACCTATTGCTTTCGGGTTCTAAGACCACCTCTAGTTCTAGAGGTCGATTCGGTTCTTTTAAAGTTTTTCTCATTATTTTTCTTATTATTGAGAATTCTAGAGGTCGACTCGGTTCTTTTCAATTTTTTCTGATTATTTTTCTCATTATTGAGAAAAGGTAACAAAGATAAAATACGAGCTTGTTTTATAGCAGTGGTAATTAATCGTTGTTGTTTCAAGGTCAATCTATTCACCCGTCTAGATAATATTTTTCCCTGTTCGCTAACAAATCGAGTAAGTAAACTCGTGTTTCTATAATCAATTCGATCCCCCGGCTGAATCGGGGGCAAACGCTTACGAAAAGATCGCTTGGGTTTCAGAAAAGGTCGCTTGAATTTATCCATGATTTTTTTAGTTTATTGATTGATTATCCCGAAAATCCTATTTCTTAATTGTCATTTTAACCCCCCAAAGTAGGATTCTTTTTAACCCCCCAAAGTAGGATTCTTTTTGATTCAAATATGTTCTATATAATGTCATTTTTCCGCTTGAAAGGAAAGGATAAGACATATTGGGTCGATCTATTTCTTTATTTCCCCATGAATCATATGTTTGTAACAATAGGGACAGAATTTTCTTAATTCTAATTGATTTGGCGTATTGTGCCGGTTCTTTTGAGTAATATATCTAGAAATGCCCGTTGATACCTTCTTAACACCGTTTCGGATACAACCGTTACATTCCAAAATCACTGTGACTCGCGCGTCTTTTCTCTTGGCCATTAACCTCCTTTGCATTTTAATTTTTGATTTACTCAACTCTTCTATTTCTATTTGATTTTGATTCGAAAGGAATAAAAAGGAAAAAATAACAAATCGAAGTTACTAACTTGAAATCCAATCCTAAAAAGGAATAATAAATCAAAGCAAAGCCATAGGATAAGTAAAGGATAAGTAAGACAATGATTTCGAAATTCTATTTCACCCTGAAGTAAGCTATTTCAGTTAAAGATCTTGTATCCTTGCACTTGACCCTTTATACTATACTCTACTCCCATGCCTCCATTTATTCATTTCATTTGAAATGCCTCTCAGTCTCGACGACGTTGAATCCACTTTTATTCTTTCTCTTTCGTCCCTTATTTTTTTTTAATTTTAATAAAAAAGAAAATAAGAATAAAAGGAAAAAAGAGAAAAAAGGGGGTATGGATTAGTTAACGATATTGGATTCTATATAAAATCTTCGTCATTCCTTCCGCTGTAAATAATGTAAATAACTAGAATGAAAAAAAGGGAAATGTCAACGCATCCGGGAAAAAACGATTAATCTCTATCAATAGACCTGCTAAAGCCCCAAACCATAGCGTACTTAGGACTGGAGCCACGGAGAGATATGTTTTTAGATCTCGCATTGAAAAACCTCCTTTTTATTGAAATACATAAAGATAATGCATATATGTTCAGATGCATGTGTAGTTAAGGTCTACTTA